AGCGAAGAATTGAAAGAATGGTTCGGAACAAAGAAATGGAAGAACTAGAACCGTATGGATTTCCAAAGACTCCATGGATAGGAACTAAAAACGAGATATCGAAGTAGTTCTGATGATTCAGTATATCATCACTTCAATTCGGAGTTCTTAGTTACTTTGACCGGGTGGATCTTAGTGATGGAATAATAAGTAATAATTCATTGGTTGATTGTATCATTAACCATTTCTTTATTTTGGTGCGAGGAACTTACCATGAATCCACTGATTTCTGCCGCTTCCGTTATTGCTGCTGGATTGGCCGTAGGGCTTGCTTCTATTGGACCTGGAGTTGGTCAAGGTACTGCTGCGGGCCAAGCCGTAGAAGGTATCGCGAGACAACCAGAAGCAGAGGGTAAAATACGAGGTACTTTATTGCTTAGTCTGGCTTTTATGGAAGCTTTAACAATTTACGGACTGGTCGTGGCATTAGCGCTTTTATTTGCGAATCCTTTTGTTTAATCCTATTCTATAAACGTGAAAATACGTACTTCTTTTCTTATTTTATTGCCGTCGACTTACCGCTTGCTTCTTCGAATTATATCAAAACTTCACTCCACTTCTTCGTTGAGACAATACTCCGGGGAAGGCCTGATTTGAGGATGAGGAATTAGTAGATCCACTCGCTTTCTCACTTCCCGTCCTTAATTTAATGGAAACCCCTTTTGACTTTTAGGAAGCGTGTCAGGTATTTCGCAATTGACATGAAACCGGGGACCTAATAAGTATCTTATTGGGAACTTCAATTGAAATAAAATAATAATAAAGAATCCATTTTTGAAATTTGAAAATGATTTCAAATGAAATGAATATATTCATATTTAAAATAAGTCAATTAATAAAAAAAAGAAATCAATAATAAAAAAACGGGACGAAGTGATACAAAAAGAACTCTGTTCGATTTTGTTAGTCCTATCTATAAGAGGAGAGCATATGAAAAATGTAACCGATTCTTTCGTTTCCTTGGGTTACTGGCCATCCGCCGGGAGTTTCGGGTTGAATACCGATATTTTAGCAACAAATCTAATAAATCTAAGTGTAGTGCTTGGCGTATTGATCTTTTTTGGAAAGGGAGTGTGTGCGAGTTGTGTATTTCAAGAATAGGCTGGATCCAACCGGCTGCACTTTCTTTTTTTTTTTATTTATAAATAGGGAAGAAAGGTGCACGATCTCGACGAATTACTTCTGAATAAATTAAGAAATCATATGTAAGAACCATAGCATTTCGTGACTCATTGGTAAATCAACTTTGATTCTCTATCAACCAATAATGTGGGACCATTAACATGGTTAAAGCTAAACCGCCTGAAGTCCAGGCACAACATGGTACTCTTTCTACCACTACGTTAGTACGGAGATGGTTTCAAAATGAATAGTTGGCAATTTATCCGATATAGAACACTCATATCGATAAAATGATTTGAACCATTTACTGGAAAAATGGGTGTCTCGCCCTTTTTTTATCCAATGCTGAATCGACGACCTATGTATAAAATAAGAAGAATTTTTTGGATTTGAAGAAAAAAAAACAACTTTGCTGACAATTACAGATTTTTTTTGTCTGGTCGGAAGAGTCCTCTGAATATTCTGGTCTTGTATCAGTTTCCATATCTTGGAATACGAACAGAGAAGAGAGGGTAGGCTCATTACATTAAAAGATATGGGAATGCTCATAACATAAGTGACTGAGCGTGAGAGCCAAATGAATCGAAAGATTCATGTTTGGTTCGGGAAGAGATCATGGAAGTGAAGTTGTGAAATGAATGGGAAAATAATCTACTTTCATTAAGTGATTTATTAGATAATCGAAAACAGAGGATTCTGAGTACTATTCGAAATTCAGAAGAACTACGCGGAGGAGCTATTGAGCAGCTCGAAAAAGCCCGGGCTCGCTTACGGAGAGTGGAAATGGAAGCAGATGAGTTTCGAGTGAATGGATACTCTGAGATAGAACGAGAAAAACAGAATTTGATTAATGCCACTTATGAGAATTTGGAACGATTAGAAAATTACAAAAATGAAACCATTCATTTTGAACAACAAAGAGCAATTAATCAGGTCCGACAGCGAGTTTTCCAACAAGCCTTACAAGGAGCTCTAGGAACTCTGAATAGTTGTTCGAACAGCGAGTTACATTTACGCACCATCAGTGCTAATATTGGCATGCTCGGGGCCATGAAAGAAATAACTGATTAGCCCTTTTACTGTAGGCATTATTTTTTTTTTTTTTCTCCCTTTGTTTCCGAAAAAGAATTAAGAGACACTAATGGTAACCATTCGAGCCGACGAAATTAGTAATATTATCCGTGAACGTATTGAACAATATAATCGAGAAGTCACGATTGTGAATACCGGCACCGTACTTCAAGTAGGCGATGGCATTGCTCGTATTCATGGTCTTGATGAAGTAATGGCAGGGGAATTAGTAGAATTTGAAGAGGGTACAATAGGCATTGCTCTGAAT